TTTCTTGTGTCGAAGACTAGCAAGACAAAAAAACTCCCTATAGTCCCTAAATTTTGTTGTGTAGCCGATTTATGGTTCCCTCTTTTTTTCTGCGCTTGCTTTCCTTATCTTATTTTAGTATATAGTCAAATTTTTCCATTCTAATAGAAAAAAAACTCTTGATTATTGCTACATTCTATCAATTTCAATTGGTCAATAACGACAGAGTTACATCACACCCCCTTCCCATAAAAAAAATTTTGTATTGAAAAATAAATAAAAGGGATAAAGTGAATTCTTCTCAATATACATACTAGGATTAGGACTATGATACAAGTAATTCCTGACATCTGGTCGAAAAGGAATAGAAAATCTAAAGAGAGGCAAAAGGCTTTTCATCATTTTTTTGGTTCTTTTTTACGACTTTTATAAAGCTAAATAGACAGATCTAAAAATTCATTTCGGATAATTGAACCTTCTCAAACTGTTTCTTTTTAAGAACCAAAAAGATTTGTGCCAAAACAACCGATCCTAAGAAGAACAAAAGTCCTTGGACACGTAATGGATCTTGAAGTACTATTTCCGCATCCCCCTGACCAAATCCACCCACATTAGGATTACTCGTTAATGGTTGATCGAGTTTAATGGATTCGCCCTCTGAAACAAGAAGTTCTAGGCCTCGAGGAATAATATCAATCACTTGGCGTCCATTCGATGCATCCACTATGGTTATTTCGTATCCCCCCTTTTCTTTTCGTAAAATTTTGCTTATTATCCCTCCTGCCGTAGCATTATAAACTGTATTGTTACTTTTGCTACCATCAGGATAAATCTGACCCCTTCCCCTGTTTCCGCCTACGTATATAGGATATTTTAAGAAGTTAACATCTTTATTAGTAGCAGGGTCTGGGGCAAGAATAGGAAAGGTTATTTCACTATATTTTTGACCAGGAACAGGACCTATCACAAGAATATTTTTATTATTGGGGCGATAATTCTGAAAAGACAGATTTCCTATCTTTTCTTTCATCTCGGGTGAAATACGATCAGGGGGGGCTAATTCAAACCCCTCCGGTAAAATAAGAACAGCTCCCACATTCAAAGCTCCTTTTTTACCATTAGCTAGAACTTGTTTTAGTTGCATATCATAAGGAATTTTAACAACTGCTTCAAATACAGTATCAGGAAGTACCGCTTGTGGAACCTCAATATCCACGGGCTTATTAGCTAAATGGCAATTGGCACATACAATACGCCCAGTTGCCTCTCGTGGATTTTCATAATTCTGCTGGGCAAAAATTGGATATGCACTTGAAATGGATGCCCAAGTTATTATATATATCATGAGTGAGACAGATATGGAGCGAGTAATCTCTTCCCTTATCCAAGAAAAGGTTTTTCTAGTTTGCATGGTCCAATCATTTATCCCGAAAATTTCTACAATAAAGTTAGGTAGGTTGATAATATACTTCCCTAGCCACAATTCTGCTATTTACGTTTACTGAAAAAATAAAATTTTTTTGTTGAAATATACAAGGAATACTTCATGGGTAAAAAGAGTAAAGTAAATACGACTTTGATTTGGTTATGATGTATTGTATAAGGTCAGAAAGATTAGAATTGGATCAGTGAATCATTTTTTAGTCATTTATTGCATGATAAATCACTACAAGTGATGGAGATACACGATTTAAATAACGAAAGATCCAATATTTAAAAATTGTATCAAGAATGACTGGAAAGGTAGAAACTAGACCAGATAAAATTTGCTCATAATGAGCAAACCCAAAATCTTTGTAAATATAACCAATCATTAGTTCCCAACCGTGAGGCGAATGGAATCCGATACATAAATCAGTTAATAAAAGAATAGAAAAAGCTTTAATTGTATCACTTAAATTATATAGGAATTCTTGAACCCAAGAATTCAGAATAAAAAGCTTTTCTTTACCCCAAAAGGAATAACCACTTAGAATAACGAAAGATATTAGATTTGTCGAGAAGTGCAAGATTGTATGGATACGATACTCATTGTGTATCTTAATGAATTGGATCGTTTCTTTGTGGATTCCTAGACGAAATTGTTGTAAATCGGTTTCTGGGTATTCCTTTATCATTTCATCCAGCTGGAATAGTTCCTCTAATTGTATGAATTTTTCTAGAACACTTTTTTCTTGAATATCATTCAAAAAGGTTTCGCATTGTCTAGTATTCCACCAATTAGTAATCCAAGTTTTCAAACTTTTATTACAGCAGAGAGAGATCAACCAGGGCAAAAAGACTATAGATGTAAAATAAAAAAAAGGAATGAATGTTTTCTTTTTTGCCATTTTGAATCTGTGAATTGTTAATGAACCTGCCTCATTTGTTGATTCTATTAGATCTAATATTTCTATCGAGCATGAGTTTCTATTATAATTCGAATAGAATGTATTCAGCCTATGAATCCATTTTCTCTTTTTCTTTTGATTCAATACTTAGTCTTTGAATCTATAAAGAATACAGAAATAGACTCAGAATACACTTCCAATTTGAATCAATAAAAAATTTTTGTTTCTAGGATGTTATTCCGACTTTTTTCGATCAATAATAAAATAACGTTTTCAAATTTATATACGAAGAAACTCCTTTTCTATCAAAAAAAAAAAAGAGCCTAAAAAAATAGATGAATGTTCAATCGAAAAAAAAAGAAATTCTTTAGTTTTTTCTTCCTACTGCCAAAGCGTTTAGTCTTTTAAAATTAATTCATTTCAAAAAACTTCAATTGGTACACGCAAGAAGTAAGCCAATTCAGCAGCTTTTTGCTCTATTTCTCGTGTAGTAAAATTCTCATCAGTACGAATTAAAGGAATAGCCCCTTGACCTCGAATTTCCATATAAAGGACACGCCGAGCAGAAACACCCTCTTTAACTTCTATTCTGATGGACTGAATATCTTTCATAAGGAATCGTAAAAAGATGCGGCGACTTTTTCCAGGAAATCCCCAACGAAAAATACGCACTATTCCTTCTTTTCGGTCGAAAAGATCATAACCACTACCCACATTCCACAAAATAGTGCACCACAAATAGCAACTAATAAAGAGACCTGCGATCCCATAGAAAGACATCACAATACCTTGCGGAAAAAAAATGATTTGCTGAGACGGAAATAACGATATAAAATTTCTACCAAGATAACTGGAAGTTCCAACCAATAAGAATCCTAATGAACCTAAAAATAGTATAAAGGCCCAGAAGAAATTACTTGTTTTTCGAGACCCCGTTATAAATTCTATCCATATAGATTCTGATCGCCAACTCATATATATTAGATCCAGTTATACAATTTTTTGGAATTGAGAAAATATGACTTTCCTTTTTTTTTCAAAGTGACTCTCATCAACTATTTTGTTGTGAACCTTTACCTTAAGGAGTAATTCATAGAATTTTTTATATCTAAAATAATAACATCTCCTTCCTTTATATGATCCGCTATAGCTATATACATACAAATAAATAAATACATTGACTTGCATTTCATACATTGGCCCGATGATGATACGTTTTTTCAAAAGAGCGCAAATTTATTTACCCATATAATACGTTTACACATGCATAAGAGCTTTTTTTTTATGTTTGTAGGAATCTATGTGTTATACAATATTCTACCAAATGGGTCTTATCGAATTGAAGTTTTTAAAATAAAAAAGGAGTGATACGATTAGGTCTCATCCGATCTAAAAAATCTTATTTTTTTGAATATGAAGAAATAAAGAAGCCATTGCAAGTGCCGGAAAGACTAGGCCTACTAAAGGCACAAAAATAGAGGGTAAGTTGTTGAAAGTTGTCATAAAATGGGTACCTCAATTTAATATTTGTACCTGTTATTGTTATATTCTTAATTCTAAAGATATATTAGAATATCTTGTATTTTTATTATTTCTATTATATATATTATAATTATACTTAAGTATCTTTAAGTAAATATATATCTAATACAAATATACAACCTAATAGAAATATATAGAATAGAACCTAATAGAAATAGAATAAAAAAATAGGTACAAGAAGCGCCAAACTAAATAAATATAAATGTACTTATTCATCTTTCAAAATAAACAAAATAAAATAGATGTATCATAATCCCTATGATTCTTTTTGTTCTTTTTGTCTTATATTTCTATGTAGTGATTAATAAATAAAAATTTTTATTCCATTACAAATTTATACACAATTTATTAGAATCTGATCCAAAAACAGGGAGTTTTCGGGAAATGCAAAAAGATGGAAGACTCTCTATAGATCTGTATATATCTCTATTTGAGATATCTATACATATGCAAGCAAGAGAGGAAAATGAACTTTGTTTTATTTGTCTAGTCGAATTTGAACTTCCCGAAAGCAAAAATTCACTTTTTATCTTGTTGATAGAGGTTTACTGAGTAGTAAACAAAAAAAATGATTCTAAATAAAAATGCATTTTTCAGGGTTTTCGTTTAATTCTGATAAGCTAACTGTTCTATTTGATTTAATTTTTGTTCAAAGGAAAAAAAGCATGGAGCTTAAATAACTCACTCAGAACACCTTTTAAAGTATTACGTGGTACAATTGCATCCAACATGCCCTTACGTAATAAAGATTCAGCCGCCTGTGAACCTTCAGGCATGGCTTTTTTCAATGTTTGTTCAATTACTCTTTTACCCGCAAATGCAATATAGGCATAGGGTTCGGCAATAATAATATCCCCCAACATACCAAAACTAGCTGTCACCCCACCGGTAGTAGGAGATGTAAGAATTGATATATAGAATAACTTTTTACTTGATTGATAATCAGATAAAACCGCAGAAATTTTAGCCATTTGCATCAAACTGAAACTTCCTTCTTGCATTCGTGCTCCTCCGGAAGAACACACTAAAATAAGAGGTAAACGTTGATTGGTAGCATACTCAACCAAACGAGTTATTTTTTCGCCTACTACGGATCCCATACTACCTCCCAGAAACTGAAAATCCATAACCCCAATGGCTACCGGAATA